TCGTTTATTAATAGCGTATTTTAAGGGTAGTCCTTCCCCCAGGTGCGCCTAAAGTCTTATGATGATCCCTTTGCCCTAGGTTGGGTTAAACCATCGGACTCGACTAAGAAATCCATGCCAGAGACTCCTCCTAGTAACCATCCCCGAAATCCGGGAAGGTGTTCTTGAAGACATGGCGGGCCCCAAGCTACACCCTTCTCCGCTACCAAATCATAGATCTTCCAAAGAAGACCAAAGCGAATGAGCTCACTCGATTCGCGTCTGATCCTCCATGATTTCTCATAGACTGACGCGGGAAAGAAGTCACTTAAGGAAACATCCGGTGAATTCGCGACACTCCAGTCTCCAGTACCAATGGACGTACCGAAGCCAATCCTTCATCCAGTTTCTGAGCAAAGACCACTCAAGGTAGTTTACTTGCTTACTTTAAAGGGTAAGGTAGTTTACTTGCTCGACCATAGGGAGAGGTGGTCCCGGACTCTTTTTGTTGGAAATAATTCATCAGGGGCCGCCTTTAAATCCGAAGGTTTCGTCTCTTTAAGAAGGGAAGGAAGGAGATAATGAACCCCGAAGATAAGGAAGCGAAAGCTCACTCTGCCAAGCCACAATTCTAATGGATAGTCATTGTGACCCCGAGGCTTGGTGTACATAGCAAGAACCCGCTCAAAGTGACGAGATCTTGTATGACTGAGTTTGGCAAGGACCCCATAACCTCCACCACCCATCCTTACTAAGGTAGAGAACCTTCGTAATGAATGGATATTTTTTACATATAGCCACCATATGGATGCTGGTAAGCAAGCAAACAACGAGCAGACATGGCAGATAAATCCACGCGTCCACCCTTGACGCAAAAGCGCTTAGCAAACTCAAATGCACCTGTGTCAGAAATCAGATATTTTTGAGTTGAAATTGGCTGAAGACACTGAAAATAAACTTCAGCAACTTGCGCATCAGCGATGACAACATCATTACCGAGCACATTGATTGGGACACGTCAACTAAAGTGGCTTTTGAACGAGACCTACCGGCTTAGGGTCAGTTGCTACTAAAATGGGTGTACCCTGAACGGGGTTCCGATCTCTAAATGGATCTGCTATAGCTACTCGATCTCGATCAAATAGCTTTGGATCTGTCTCTACATCTGGAATATCTGTGGATATGGAACTCAATATCGATCTGAAACTTGAAGGGTGCTCCATAGCTTCAACTGATACTGCTTCTAGCCAACATCGGCTATGGATCACGCCCATCATCATAAGGGCATCCATCCCGGTATGGGGTTGGATCATAGGCCCTGGTGATGGCTCCCCTTACTAGTAAAGGGAACTGGAAGGGATGCTATTGGTGCTATCGGTACTGCTCTCGTTATCATCGGCAGATATGCCTCTTTTTCTATTAGCGGGAGTCTTTCTCTACTGCTGTTGGTATCGCCTTCTGGATATGCTTCTGCTTTTACTGATGCTTATGGATCACTTTCTGAATCGAACCCAAAAACGGATAGGTTTGATCGGCCTGGCCTCGGGTGGTGGATCGAATGAACACTCAACCGCGTCATCACGGAAGCGATGGATGCCCAACCTTTAGATCTCTTCCTTCTCAATAAAGGCGGGGATGGACTCTGAAATACTCCTCCGATCGGTTCCGACAGTCTTTTCTTCACTTTCTCTTCTCGGCATGATCCAGGCGTTCAAGCTAGCAGATCAAATCATGGGTTCTCATCCCGGAGAGGCAAGTTAGTCGGTTGGTTGAAATGCGGTTATGCCGGGTGGACTAAAGTAAAGTGGGAGGTGGCATCGTCTAACGTATAATAAAAGCACGCTTGCTTTTATTGTTTCGCTCTGCGCTTATTGGTTGAGGCACTGCTGCGTCTGCGTGTTCTCATCTAAGAAAGATGTACAGTTCTCGCGGAGCGCGCTTGCGAAGGACCAATGACGAGCTATATAGAGGATAAGAGAAGGAATCCCTTATATATTATAAAAAAAAAAGTGTCCGGGGTTGAAGTTAAGTTTTTTTTTCGTCTGAATATTCAGGAGCTAAGACCATTCCAATGCTCCCTTTCGCCATGCATAAACTGCACCGGATAAGCTAATACGAAAATAATGTATATAAATAGGGAACGGATACGCCCAATACATTATAAACTCATTGCCCGTGGATAAAGACATAAAAAAAATTACTGTAATAGTGGATTCGGAATTGTGGTGTAACCTCCCATTGCTCTATCTCCGATAGCATGCAGCCGATAATGAGGACAGATATATAGAAAGTGTGCAGTGAGGGATCTTTATAGGTAACCAGTCTTTACTTAACTCGACTCAAGCTTTACTTAGCCCAAGCAATGCCCAAAAGTCCCATGTTTTTCTTGGTTGGACCAGCCCAACCGGCGATTTCCGTCTTCCTGAATTGGGAGAGCAAGCACAAGTCTCTCTTCTTTTTTTTTGGGGGGGGGGCAGAGCAGTTAAAGAATGAACCAACCCAAATGATTGTTCTAGAATGGCTATTCCTCACAATTGCTCCTTGTGATGCAGCGGAACCTTGGCAATTAGGATTTCAAGACGCAGCAACACCTATGATGCAAGGAATAATGGACTTACATCACGATATCTTTTTCTTCCTCATTCTGATTTTGGTTTTCGTATCACGGATCTTGGTTCGCGCTTTATGGCATTTTCACTATAAAAAAAATCCAATCCCGCAAAGGATTGTTCATGGAACTACTATCGAGATTCTTCGGACCATATTTCCTAGTATCATCCTGATGTTCATTGCTATACCATCATTTGCTCTGTTATACTCAATGGACGAGGTAGTAGTAGATCCAGCCATTACTATCAAAGCTATTGGACATCAATGGTATCGGACTTATGAGTATTCAGACTATAACAGTTCCGATGAACAGTCACTCACTTTTGACAGTTATACGATTCCAGAAGATGATCTAGAATTGGGTCAATCACGTTTATTAGAAGTGGACAATAGAGTGGTTGTACCAGCCAAAACTCATCTACGTATTATTGTAACACCTGCTGATGTACCTCATAGTTGGGCTGTACCTTCCTCAGGTGTCAAATGTGATGCTGTACCTGGTCGTTTAAATCAGATCTCTATTTCGGTACAACGAGAAGGAGTTTACTATGGTCAGTGCAGTGAGATTTGTGGAACTAATCATGCCTTTATGCCTATCGTCGTAGAAGCAGTTCCTAGGAAAGATTATGGTTCTCGGGTATCCAATCAATTAATCCCCCAAACGGGGGAAGCTTAAGCGGAAATGGAAGAGTAGGGTGAGGGAGTGAAACTTGCTCGACCATAGGGAGAGGGAGAGGGGGGGAAGCCACAAAATTGAAGGCTTCGCTCGCTCGCTCTAACGCTCGTTTAGTAAACAGCGAGTGGAGTGCATAAGCCCCTTTAGAGATAGGGGCGAGTACTACACGAGCTCGTAAGTAAAGTACGGAACGAGCCTTGTCTACGAAGCAGAGCGACCTCGTCTTGCTTGCTTCTGGCGAAGCTTCTAGCACTAGATAATAGGCATAAAAGTATGGTAGGAATACTCCTTTTTAGGCCGATCACTACATAGGAGCGATAGCGAAGCCAAGCCGTATAAAGGCGAGCAGCCCTTATAGCAATAGTAAACGGCCTACTTATAGCCCTCTTTTTTCCCCCTTATTCGGGGACTTCAACGGGCCCTACAAGCTCATGTGTCAATTCTTCGCATTTTAAACCAATTTATAGTGACCAAGAAAGACCAAAATCAAAGAGCGGAATTCATTCAAACCTACTTTCATAAAATCATCAATCGTCAGATCTCGTGAATAAATATTTCGTGGATGGATGGAAGGACCTGTTAAAAAGAAAAAATTATCTTCTATATACGAAATTACTTATAGGCAGGATATAAATCTATCGAATTCGAGGTAGATCCCCAGAGTGAGCAGCAATTGCAAAAGATATAAAAAGAGGAGCCGAATATCTTTTTTCAGTAAAAAGCTCGAAGCGAAAGAGGGCCGGAAAAGATCCGTAATAAAAAATGATTGCACTGCACTCGCAGCATTGACCGGAAATGTGGTAGGCCAAAGAATAAGCTAAGCAGACAAGAAGAAATCCTTTCCCTCAGACCACATTAGCACTTGAGCTCAGAACATTTTTGGGAGAAGAAAGACTCACAAGGGGCGAGGTGCGTCTAGAAAGGAAAAGTTTTATAAGGGCTTACACCTCAGCCTATTGGCGGCCCGCCCAATGTTAGCATTCAGATCGATTCTCATCCCTGGCCCTGAAAGGTGGACACCGCCCGCCTTGCCCGGGCTTTGGAAACCCCATCGAAGTCGAATTCCCATTCCAGGCCGTCCTGTTCGCTATCCGAGTGAGTCCCAGTCTGGGAGAAGGGGGGGCCATCTGTTTCAGAAGGTCCGAAGATTCATTTCAAAAAACAGGAATGTCAGAGCAGTTAGTCCGCATGTCCCTAACTACCTTGTTCCTGATTGGATTGCTTTCTTAGTGTGGCATCTTTTTGTTCGCTGTCCACTGGTGATATTATCATATCATATATAAATGTAGATAGAGAAAGAGGCTAAGCTAAGCCTACGTAACGCTATGGGAACAGCTTTTTTTGTCCGCTTTCAGCTATGCTATATAGATGCGCTACCTTGTGAAAGAAAACATCATATGTAAGTAAGTAGCATCTAGAATAGAATCCAGAGCTGCTAAGAAAAAAAAAAAAATATTTAGAGAAAGAGGCTATAAACCATTGAATTGTGTCGATTCGAGCTAGCTTCAGGTCTTCTTCAATCAGAAAGTCATGCCTTTTCACTATAGTAAGGGATTCGATCCATATCACAAAACATATATAAATCAAATATAGATGAGTAATTCAAAGTATATAGATGATGAAATCAAAGTCAGTCGTCTATCAGTTATGGAGTTGAGAGTCACCTTTGTTGCTTCTTTTGTCTCCTACGGTTATGCTAAGATATATTAAAATGTGCATTCAACCTATATTTCCCCTTTTCTATTGTACAGATGCCTATTCATTTCTGCGTAAAGCTCCCCCTTTCCTTTCTTCAAATATCTCATTTCTCAGTCTTGACTACTTCGGGCACGGCGCGCAACGGAACAGAAAATGAAAGCAAAGAAATCTAGCCTCGTATTCCAAATAATCGACCAAGGAATGAAGGGATCCGTTTTGATAGATCCCGTTTTGGCTTTCATATGGCAGATGGTCCGGTGCCTTTTCATATATGTAATGATGGCGCCCTAGGATTACACACCACGCAAGGCGGGCAAAGCCATTCAAATTTCACTACCTAACGGAGGAGCGTGATAACCTCTTTGTAATAAAGGAATTCATTCACCCTTTCCATCGGCTAGGAACAGTTGTTTGGATTGGACATACGTCACAGAAACAGAAAAGATTAACACTTCAAAGTGTACGGCTATCTCCCAGCCTCTGCTCCCTATCTAGTAGATGAAGAAGTGAGTCCATAAGGAATTAATTCATAGTAGAAAGGGGCGTACTTGACATAAACTAAAGCGCAAGGGAATTCAAATTTGAAGTTGAAAGTCAAGAACAAGAAAGGCTTCGGGCGAAGGTTAGACTAAAAAAGCTTTCCATTCCGTATATGCTAAATGCTAAGGATACTCTATTCCCAATACTTACATGAAAGCATGCTGCCAACTAGTATATTGATTTCGGCTAGTAGATTGATGAAGGTCGCTGATCCACTTGATAAAGTGTCGTATGCCATACCCATTTGTCCCTTTTCTTCGATCAAGTCCTCCCAGAAAGTCCAGAAAGTAGTATAGGTCTAATTCAGATGTGGGGCCTATCTCCGAAGCATAACGTGGAGCGTGGGGGTAATTCAAGAGAAAGACTAACCCAAAGTCGTTTATCCAACGGCACGACCAGGATCCGAGCACTCGCTTTGGAACGCACTTCATAACAACGGACTTTGACACTTTTGCTGTCGAGATACGGGTCGTGAATAACCTTTTATTTGCTGTGATCTCGATCCTGTTCCGATTCGGATTTCCTTTTGTAGTGGATAGCATCCCCTTATTGTCTTCACTAGCGTTTTCTTTTTATGTCCCGGAGCAGTCGCCTTATTCAAAACTATAACGATTATAGCTGCTGTACAAGAAATAGATTATATTAGTAGTAAACTATAAGACTTTTGCTTCTAATATTGAAAATGAAGCTTCATCTCTTACCTGCGGATTTTAGTGCTTTTGAAGTGCATCTCGCGGCCAACAAGCTCTAGTGACTGCCTCGATCAAAAGCCCTTAACCTCCTTCCTATTTGAGGATGATACCCGGGAACAATCCTAGATCAATGAAAGCAACCGAAGCATAGCAAGGGGAGCTTTAGCTTCTTCATCATGTCATTCTTCTGCTAGATGAGCCCATAAGCAATCGTAGGGCTTCCAAGCCCGACTATACTAGATTGGACCCTTCTGTATCTACTCTACAGAAAATAACCATCCCTTCTTCTCGAATATGTATTCTCGAATATGTACTCTTATTTCATAGAAATGAACCATCTCGCCTTTCTCTACGCTGCCCGGTTCGTCAGGAAGGTAGACAATTACCACATAATAAGCAAGCAAGGCCTCATCCTCGGGTAGCATTCATCGGTGGTAGGGTGGCGTCCCTGAAATAATAACTCTTTAATAGGCACCGCCTCGTCGAAGAAAGATATCTATTGAGTATGTTCGCGATTCCTCTTCTTTACTCCTCCTTACTTGAAGATTGAACCTCAAAACTCTTTTATTTCGACCTCTATTAAGCTAGTTTTACAGGGTGATCCTGACTAAACCAAAGTACCGTGACTCAAGGGGCATGATCGCAAGGCCGAATCTTTTAATGTAGGGACTTCACCAGACCCGAACTTATCCTCTTAACTATGAGTCGCCATCTTCAATTTTCTTTGTAGCCGATATCTTTCCTCCGCACCTACAAGGAGCTATATGCACCTCTTGTCTAATTGATCACAAGTCAAGGAAGAAGAATCTCTGGCTGATCCAAGGGAATTTCGTACATTGTATTCATTTGTCTTTGTCAAGCATCCTGACATAAAGGGAACCGTCTACTGGCAAGCGAAGTCATCTCGACGATGTAGCACTCTACTAATACCATAATCTTTAGTCGGAATTTTGTGAAAGAAAGAAAGGGCGCTCCCACATACTACTAAAAGCTCCAGCTCGGGCAATAATCCTCTCCACTCAAAAAGAAAGGGACTACTATCGAATTACCGATCGAAAATAATCATCAACCTATCACTTCGCGGTCGCACACTCTCCTCCCCTAACCCCAGCATTAGATCACTACGAACTAAATCCATTTCATTTTCAGTCTTATTTATTATAAGGGGGCACCTGAAGTATGCTATTTTATGGGGCTTGGACCATCCTAGGGCGAGCGACTAGATCTATTGATCTATACCCATTACCTACTCTGTGATAGATCGAGCGTACTCTTCCATCTTGTATAGGTAGGTGTGACAGCACGCATTGGTCTATTTAGATTCCGTCGTGCTTCCAACCGCTAATCAGGGGCTCCCGACAAGATTTAAATCTTTGAAACTGGAGAGTTATAACTTGACCCTTTTTCTTCTAGGAAGAGGAAAGCCCTTTCATTATGTGCTGAGTCCGGCAACCTTCGTAACAAACAACCTGGGATTGGCCAGATCTTGAACTTCTCAATCGGCTCTCTACGAACTCAAAATACCAAGTTTCCCCTCTCCTAGAGGATGGCAATTACAAAACTTTGACTACTCAACCGCGGTGGACTACTACATGATAAAAGCTTTGCTAAGGTTCGAATCAATAGACCTGTATAAAACTTATACTACGAAAATACTAAAAAAAAGAAAGTGGCTCAGCCAGGCAGAAACAAGTGAACCAGAATAAAGAAAAAACTGCTTCAAGCGCATCTGTACGTATAGTAGTACTTTAGAAAGCACATCTACCGGCACGTAAAGAAATAAAAGAAAGCTATTGGAATCTCGATAATTGAACGAAGAAGCTTCGAAATTTCGACGAACGTCCAGAAATGAAGCAAAATCCCTTGTATTAGACCATGTCTCCGGAAACTGCTTTATTATTCTACCGATCTGGGCTGTCCAATCCGTTTCATTCAAATCCTCTTCATAGGTTTTTGGCTCTATAAACGAAAACACTTTCAAGTAACACCTCTGCTGTTCTGTACACTTCTATAGTTATACTCATGAATCTATAAACTGAACATAGGGATTGCCCTCCCCGGTGAAACAAGAAGCATCTTGCTCTACGTTTAGGTAGCTCATGGTTAAGTGAAGTGCGACTAGCCAAGCTTGGTTTAACAGACAAAGCACCTTTCTTATTGTACCTCCATAAGGATGTATTGTAGGTAGCAGCGCCGGACCGAGCTGTTGAGTGAACTCTTTGAATAACAGACTCGCGGGGCGCTTGCCTAGTAGTGAAAACCCTCAAAACAGCATATTTCATCAACTGCTTACCCAGATATCTGCGTATCCGCATAAGGGGAAAGCTATAGTAATCCTTCCCTTACTCAAGTACTTCCCATCTGCTGAATATAAAATATCCGTAAAGTGAACCTGTTCTTATTTGAATTCCAGGGTCTTTTTTTATTCGGAATGCCCGAGTAGTTGAAATTTGTGGGTAATAGCATATTACCATAAAGCATTTTGTAATGGATTAGCGACCAGCAGGCGCTGAAGTACTCGCTTCAAAGTCTTTCTTGGATATTTCTCTATTTAGTATCTCCCTTTAGATTCTTTGTGAATTGATTGTCCAGTCTCATCCTGAGGAAGGAAAGGAGAGTTTAAGGTCTAGTAAATCTGGATTTAAAGTGAAGAAGAACGCAAATCAAATTCTTGTTAAAGGTCCGATGTTTACGATTTGTTGTGGTTAATCTTCCCAATTGACTAAGTGCAAGTTAGAACATGGTAGCTTCTGATTCACGGCCAATGAGACGGAGCTTGCGAGCGGAACTCTTTTTGGCATCATTCGCAGTGAGAGAAGAGAGCATACGCAGTGAAGAAGGGAGCTTATATTTTAAAGTATATTAAAGGTATTATAAAATCAAGATTATCCCGACGTGAGCAATCACGCTGGAATAGAATAGATGACTTCTATGGCTTTCTTTGAAGAATTTTCGTCTCTTAATCCAGTTTTTCATACTTTATTATTTTATTGATCGGGAGGTTCGACGTAGTTGACCTTTCTTTTCACACTGTTGGGGGAACTCCCGTCTATCGATACGGGGTTACATATTCTTTTTATGGGAAAGCTTCTAGCTACCGAAAAGGATCCGAGCCATCTTCTAGAATAAAAGAACATCGAAGAAAGGTAGCACTGGAAGGGCGGAGTACTAAATCCTTTTTTTTTCTTTGTGCAAGTAATGATCGTGTCAGCATCTTTTGGTTAACTGATTCAGTTACCGATCAATCTGGCCCTAGGTTCCCTAGCTCCAACGCAGAAGGCCTCTCATTTCGTCCAGATCTTTGCGGCATCTCCAACTGCAAGCTCTGATGGACCAACCTACTACTTATGCATGCGATTTCAAGTCTTCATAAATGAGAAAGGTCGAGTCATTACACAAGCAAAGGATACCTATAACGAGAAAAAGGGCTTTTATTTTGCTAATCCCAAGGGGACTGCTTCCTAATGAAAGTCATTACTCTGCTAATCTTAAAAGAAAAGGGCTACTTCCTGATTCATTCCACATTTCACATTCCCCTGGGGTACCACCTTCGCTACTCGTAGATTGAAAAAATGCTGTCAGCTTCGCAGCCGGGCGCTTTCCCACTTCCTTTTTCGCTTTGCGCTTCACTACTAGTCCTAAGGCATCTTAAACACGAAAGACAAAGACGTTTATGCGCTTAGAACGTGGCGTGCTATTCTACATTTCGTGCCTATCGTATCTATCCCCTACTTCGGGAGACTAAGCAAAGATAACATATTGAAAGGATTGAACTTATCGAACGAGGCCTATTCAACTACAGGAATTTCTTCTGGTTCGCTACTTAGATTATTGGATTGGACCGAAACCGGCCCATTATAAAGTTGGGGGGTGAGCTACTTACTTACTTTACTTTCTTCCTTGTGGGAATGGCCGATTCACTACTCCCTCGAACTGTCTTATCACTTTCCTGGTTCACAACTAGCTCTATTTTCTCTTTCTCCTTTGGCTTTCAACACTAGAACAGTTCCTTCAAAGGAAAGAAGGCATTTTTTTTATTCTTTCTTCGGGATTCAACGGCAAAAAGTCGACGTGAGGCACTATTCCCACAGCAGCAGGTTGGATTCTCCAACTTTTGCAAATGAACCCCGTTCAAGTTCCATCCCAACTGTCTCATCTTGAGAAAGGGCAATATGGCAATATTTATTAGGTCAATCAGGCTTCGCGCCTTCCCTTCCCCGTGGTTTAATCGGAGTAACCGCGTAAGACATATTCTTTGGCAAAGCAAGCTCACTGCCTTAATTTAGGAGTGAAAGAGCCCGAACAGCTTTTATTGCACCAAGAGCGGGAACTCAGACAGCGTATGAGTGGCTCGGATCTAGCTAGACTGCTCGCTAGGCCCCTTGCCTCTCTTTAAGCATCAAAATAGGAGATCTTTGGGTCTCGGCTATCACTTTACTTTCCTTAGTTTCAAAGGATTGAAGAAGCTGACTCTCACAGCGGTTAGTGATTCAATCACACCGGATAGGGGAATTCTAAGAGCGTCAAGGCTTAGAGCTTCTTCTCAAGCTGCCTATTTTGTGCGTGGGTTAACTATTGATTCAATTGCGCAAAGAAGCCTTGTTGTCCTAAGAGCTGATTCGGGAACTGCTTCAATTCCAAGAGGAGCGCTTACTCTTGCAGCTTTTTCTTTCACAACTCTTTCTATCACAACCGATTTTTCCTCATACGGATCTAAGCTCTCGCAAGTGCCTTCCCTTCCTTCTTGCCTATTCGATAGGAGCTTGCATTCTCTGCATCTAAAGGGGGAGTTCTTTTATATTAAAGAATAGTTGGCATCAGTGTTATCAGTGCATCTATGAATCCAACCTTCCCTCACAGTGGGAAGGGATAAACGCCGATTCCTCCTTGCAATGGTTATTTCGGATTCTGTAAGAGCGAATTCTATGGTACAAAAAGGCTATGAAGATTGCCTTTACACCTTCAAGCTTGAAGGTTCGCTAAAGCAGTTCGGTGATTGCAAAGTACTCAATCAGGCCCTATCTCCTACGCTACCATCTGTCTTCTATTATAAAATGGATAGTTAGAGGGAATTAGAGATAAAAAGAACTCCTAAAAGAAAAGCACGCATGAGAAAGTATACGATAGCACCATCTCTTCCCACTACGCGCTAAGAAGGAAAAGAAAGGAAAGGACAGACAGCAGGGAAGGAGATTCTTTGAAAGCCTACTACTCTTTGGCCCCTTGGCTAGCTTGCTTGCATGGAATGAATAGGCTTGCTGACTGGCTTACCTACTTGAACTATCCAGCATAAAGCAGAGATGCCATACTCTTCTTTCGTGCACTATGCTTAAGACATAGAATTCGAAGAAAGAAATAAAGACATTTGCAATTGGCTAGGACAGTTCCCTACACGGGCGAATTCCGACACTCACTGTACTCCCCACAGCTTTCGCCTACTGAGCTTGGGCTGGTAAGCTCCGGGGCCAGTCTCCTTCCCCTGTTATCCTCCCCCCGCTTCCTAGAGTACTTTCCTTTGGCTTGGAAGGCAGCCACTTATTATGGAATGACATATATAATGATGATGGTAGCTATCTGCCTAGCCTCTGGTACATATTATATGAAGATTCATGGCCGTCCTTAACAGATGACTTACATTGTAGAGAAAGGTTTATCTAACTAGTGTGGGAGTTTGGCTGACCACCCTGCTTTCTGACGCTTTCTCGACGGTAGGCACCCAACGTCGCCAAACAAATTAGCCTCTCCTTCTTCCTCAATAGCTGCCTTAGTTTAGTCTTTGGTTGGTGTGCGACTATGAGCTTCTGGGCCTGTACGATTTCCTGTCCGAAAAGGCAATCCTCTACAGGAAGGGCCAATGGCTACGTCCCGCCGGTTCGTCTACCCCGACACCGTGCACTCCCGCAGCATCCCATAATTACATATTATGGTTGAGTCTAAACTCTTGCGCTCACTTAGCTAGGGCTTAGTCTCGACGGGAACCTCCCATCTTGGGTAGGGGGCTCACTCCATCGCCCTACTAGTCTCACTCTCCCCCTACGCTTTTGTGGGCTTCGGGAGCTCTGTCTTCTCCCCTTTCCCTTTGCTTTGGCTTTTTGCCTTATCTCGTGCAAATGAAATAATAGGAGAAAAGAGTTTTACATCTCTCTCTCTTTCTCTCTGATTTTTCCATTGCCAAAATACCCTTGCTCTTCAATTGTCGTAGGTAACGTTCGAAATCACCGATGTCGAGTTCAAGCGGAGTAGCTTACGGACCTCGGAACCTCGCTGTTCTGGGTTCATAAGTGACTCTAGAACGCTATGTTCCGCGGCTAGCCGGCTAGCTTCCCTTCCAGGCGGTAGCCATTCCGTCGGAGGTAGGACGTATTTCGAAAGGCCTAGAACAAGGAGAATTCTAAGGCCCCTAGAATCGCATCAGTACAAGAAGGCGGACGTTGATGGCTGTGTACGTCAGATGGCGATCCCCTATCTGCCCGGAAGAAGATTACTATAATCAGTAAGGAAAAGAGGTTCATAAGGTTTGCCACTAGGGGAGAGAGCTACTACTTCACTTTCTTGATTTGAGACCCAGATCATAGAGGAAAATGGGCTGTTTGACGGAAGGCATAGCGCTAGTCCTCTTACGGATAGATGGGACTAGGACCGATATCATGCTATTCTAGAGATAGATAGGCGAACAACGACAAGGAAATCCCAAGCTATGAATGTTCTAATGTTTGCGTCTTTGAAGCTTTTTCCTTTCCCACCCACCCTCCATCTTTACTTCTTTGAGTGTGAAGCACATGTTGGCATTCCAAGCTCCTTAAAACTCTATGACCTACTAAATCTTTCTTCCTTCTAATTCTCGTCCTGCTTTTTCAGTTCTTAAACGAATGAGATCGTGGGAGCTGTGAATATAGAATTCGTTTTCTTCTTTAACTCTTTATCTTATAGTTCACCTTAAATTAAAGCACTTCCAGTAAAATAAGGAAGACTCACTTGGGCTCTTATAATCATTGCAGGGTTCGCTCGAGTAGAATCATATCCAATCTTCCTGCTAAGCCAATCCCCAGTACAAGCAACTAAATCCAGTTCATTCCCAAGGAAAAGGGCTAACTGAATTCCCCTTCTCGAGCGAGAGTTCGGTCCGCAAGCTTCATGCTTCCTTCATGCCCTACCTTCACGCTCTACTTACTTAATGCTTTCCTTACTTCTCTTCTTTCCTTCGCTCCCCGGGGCATTTGTTTGATTTTCCCGTCTTTTTCGTCTAAAGTCATCTTTCACTCGGAAACGGACATGGAAATTTTTCATTTTCGCGTTTTATCGGTATTTTCGTCCTAAACTGCTAACAGATAGGAAAGAAAGATTCTTACCACTTAACTTTGACGCTGCTTCAAGGCAACTGATGAAGTTCCCCGTTAAGGGCTGAGGGTGAAAGCGTAATGAAATTCATCCTATAATAGAAATATCTATATCAGAAGGAAGCACCGATAAGAGTGAGCAGGGAAGAGCTGGAATGTCGGTCTTTGGCTAGAGATGCGCCTTTCTTCTATTCTTTGATTATCAATCCTTCTTTCTTGCTGTCTGCCCATTCCTTCCAGGCAAGCATAAAAGTAAAGGCAGGAAGGCGTAGGAATAGCAGACGAAAGGGAAGAGAGACCGAAGCTAGGCTAACTTCATCGTTCCCCTTTTGTTCAAGGTGCGGATTACGGTTTCTTCCTTCCCAACGCTATCCGCCCATGCAAGAGCGACAGCTGCTTTGTAGTCAAGAGGAGCAGATCCATGCTATTCCCTTGTTTAAGTTTAAGCAAGAGTCTATTTTGTTTTCCTCCGGTTAGCGAAGTTCCCCAGACTAGGGTTCTACCATGACGAAGAAATGCATTTTAAAAAAGAAAGAGATAGGTTCGTGCGTGCAGCCGTATACGAAAGTACGCTTCCTCTTCTTTCGAATGCTAATGTGTGGTTTTGTCCTACTTCCAAAGTCACAGAGGGAGCTGGAGCCGATTTTTTGTTTGACTACCTTCAATCGACGGATGGTGCTAAAGGAGTTGGGAGAAGAGTCCACCTATAGTTATAGTAGTTAGAAGCCCAGCTTCAATCGTCAGCAGGTGAGTCAGCAAAGTTCTCTAGGAAGTCAGCCCATTGCTTTGACTTTTAGCTGCCACTGCTTCATCGCATCGGATGTTGCCCTTGAATTTCTTTCTGTAGCCGCATCGGAGGATGTAATAGCAAAGTATGCCACCGCTCCTTCGGAGGTCTCCTCCCCCCTTTTGGACCTATAGATTGGTACCACACGAGACCGGACCCGTAGCCTGAGGTGCCCATATGCAACGAAGACTTTGAATCGGATACTTATTCTAAGATCTTTCTTCCACTGCCAATAGTACGAAAAAGAGTCTGAGTAATAGCTTCAACAAAGCTCCGTTCCTTCACTGAAGTCTTTGTCTAGAACTAACTAGAAAAGTGAGCCCGGTCTGACTCAATCGTCTTCCGACTTGGGAAGAAGTGCCCCCGAAGCACTCCATTCATCTGGTGATGAAGAATCTCCTATCGCTTCATCTTCCGCTGCCCTTTCATTCTCTTCAGTTGTCTTCCTTCTTCCGTGTGGAGGAATGCCGATAGAACTGTGGATACCTCAGCTTTGGGAGAGACCTCCGTTTTGGTCTTCCTAGAAAGTGAGGAGGCGCCAGCCGCTGGTCTGGACTTTCTTTCTATTTAAAATCAGAAAGTCTTTTCAATAAAGCCTTCGTGAACTCAATCAAAAGAGCAAACAAGCTTCATGTTCTCCTGCTCGGAGAATGCTAAAACAGCGTATATTGAGACAAGAGCTTATTCTATCAAAGAGCGTATTCTCGGCATCAATACACTAACTCCTGGCAAGATCCGATCGGAAATAGCCAATTAGAAGAGTGGCTTAAAAGTTCCTTATCCCTTTGTTGATGAATCGCATCTCCCCCCTTCCTTTCTTCTCTCCAAAACAAAGTCTTCGAAGTTGGTTGGGGGAGTCACTTCGCTCGCCTTCGGGTTAGTTAAGAGTTCTTGCTTCCTCCTTTGCTGCTTTGCTACCTTGCTAATGCTAAGAAGTGAAGTTCTATGGTTACTGTCCTAGGTGGGGATTAGAGACTCAATTCCTTCTATTGCCCAGCTGAGAGAATGGAGTTAATCTTATTGTAAGTTCCCCCCCTTAGAATCCCCAGTGGTGAAATACGAGCTGGATTGAAAACCTCGCTCACGCGGGATGTTTCCGAGCTAGATTGCAAAACCAGGGGGTCTTTCTCAAATCAATACTCTGGGCAGGAAACCCATAGTTTGTTTGGGTTCGATAAATCCCTTATTGGATCCAGTTTAAGAGGGGCGTAGCGTGGGATAACCAATCTCAAGATTCCCTCTATTCCTTTGTCATAAGACTGTATATTACCTACGGCGATAGGCCCATCTCTTCCTTATAAGAACTAGATCCGCCAGAAAGAATGGAATCCTTTTAGGCATTCGGCAGAGCTAACTGACGAGAAGAAAAAGAAAAAAGAGATAACTGAATGCACTTCTGATTGATATGAACCAATCCCCTTATAGAAGATAAAGTTCGATCCGCTTGAATCGATCTAAGCACCAACCCAATCTCGATGAGAATCAGTACACGTAACTCGATCAATCCACGAAAGTGTGGCACTTCTCCACCCTCTGCTAGCAGCTTTATTCTCTTATGATTTTTATTTTTGAGTGACCTTGCAAACAATGGTTATTTCAAACACCGTAGACTGTCACACCAACAAAGACCAAGAGCGTCTTCTCTGTGCTTGGAATTAGTACTAAGAGCGGCTATGAGTAGGAGCTTGAAGCCTACCCGCAGTTGATGGTCTTGTTGGAATATGCGCTGTTCTCGACTCCGATGCTATTTCATCCGTTTTCGATTGTTTAAGTCCTTACCGGGCGAAAGGCATAAAAGAATGAATACCAGGCGCAAGCTCAAGGCGAGACAAAACAGAGAGCACAGTAAGCGATCGAAAGCTGGATTCACAGGCAAACCAGACTGACTTACCACAGACAGTAGGGCAGAGAATTTCTTTTAAAAAAGGAAGAAAGAATCAAATCCGAAGAATAGCGTAGTATAGATGTGTCCTTGGGAATCAAATTTCCTTCTTCTCTTGGTTCTCATTGGCATAAGGCTCTAGTTCGACTAGCTTGAAGGTGGGCAATTTTGCTTAGCAGTAGGAATTTTATATAGAGCTGCAAAAGCTTGACTTGGCTAGAGGAGTTCACACCCGTTTTAATTTGATATGGATAGAAACCCCTGTAGTTCAGTAAGCCGAGGGCAAGAGTCATTCATGGCATGCTTTTTCCAGGTCCTATCGAACAACGAGAGATGGACTTACCAGGTATGACAGTCGCTAGGCTTGGTCTTCTTTGTATCCAGAGTCAGTCTACCCAAAGAAAGGGGAAGCTCTAAAAGAAGCTTCGAGGAGCCTTGCCAATTAACGATTGGAGAGATGGGAATAAGAATTGTGTATTGTATTAAAAAGAGAAAGAGATTCGGATGAAAGTGCTCCCAAGGGGGAATCACGCCTTTTTTTTTTCTAGTTCAAATAGCCCGAGTCTGACTCATCTCCCGGGGGAGAAGGGAAAGCAGGAGCGGTAGAAGAATAAGTAAAGGGAGTTTTTGCTCCCGTTAAAGGAAGTGATCTGACTCTTTCAGAAAGACGGAACTCCGAGTGAACAAAGCAAAGAACCAGACTGAGACTGACTTACATTCCTTCAGTAGGGGATAAAAAGTTGATTAGCTTTCGTTAACAGAGATGAAAAGCATAAAATCCGAATCTGAGATCTTGAGAGATCGAATCATAGCTATGTAAAGTAGCCCTGGGCTGAGACGTGACCTCTTCTCCTCGTTTTCATTGGGTCACTCACTCGCCTACAGGTGAGAGAAGAAAGAAGAATTCACTGCTTCTGAAACCATAGCTATTCTTGTTCCCACGAAAGCAAGAGTGAAGAGTCGACGTTCACCACAGAAAGCATAGTCACAAGGGCAAGCGAACCACAGATACCATTTCACAAGAGCTGATAGAATAGTGATTTTTTTCTTTTGAGTTTGGATGATTCCCGGATCTTTTTTCTTATATCCGAAATATTCTGCTTGTACTCTAGATTGCCTTTTTGTTCGAAATCGAGATCTTCGCCTTTGAGAAAGGGAACGAAGGAATTCCGTCTGTTGTCACAAGAATTGTTCAAGTGAAATGCGAATAATCGATTGAATCCGATCTTTGAAGGCTTCAAGGAATATCCGATGTTGGCGGTAGGGGCGTGGCTTTAGGAAATGTGTCTGTCTTTCGGC